TTTCGAATAGTACTCAAAATCCTATGTTTTCGATTATCTAATAAATCATTTAATGAAAGTAGATTATCTTACCATTAATTTCACAACTTCCATGATCTCTTCCCGAACCAAACATGAATCTTTCGATTCATTTGGCTCTCACGCTCAATTTTTTATTTTATGGACATTCCCGTATCTTTTTTTAATATAATGAGCCTATCCTCTCTATTTCTGTTTGTATTCAAACATATCAAAACCGATACAAGAACAGAATATTAGTAGGACTCTTCCGACCAGACAAAAAATCTATAATTGTCAGCAAAGTTGTTTCTTTATTTGTTCTTTATTTCATTGAAAATAGATATTTCTATATTATAGAAATATAGAAAATTTCAATTTTATTTTGATTTCCTTTTTTATTCAAATCCAAAAATTCCCCCTTTTTATACATAACATAGGTTGCCGATTCGGCATTGGATAATATAATAAAGGGCAAGGCGCCCTTTATTTATTCTAGTAAATGGTTCAAATCATTTTATCGATATGAGTGTTCTATATCGAAAAAATTATCAACTATTCTTTTTTAAACCATTTCGTTATTAACGTAGTGGTAGAAAGAGTACCATGTTGTGCCCGGACTTCAAACAGTTTAGCTTTAACCATGTTAATGGTCTCACATTATTGGTTGGTTGATAGAGAATCAAAGTTAACTTACCAATGAATAACGAAATGCTATGGTTCTTACATATGATTTATGAATTTACTCAGAAGGAATTCGTCGAGATTATGCACTTTTTTCCTATTTATCCTATAAAAATATAGAATAACATAAATAAAGTGCAGTCGGTTAGATCCAACCTATTCGTGAAATATACAACTCGCACACACTCCCTTTCCAAAAAAAATCAATACACCAAGCACTACACTTAGATTTATTGGATTTGTTGCTAAAATATCGGTATTAAACCCGAAACTCCCGGCGGATGGCCAGTGGCCTAAGGAAACGAAAGAATCGGTTACATTGTTCATATGCTCTCCTCTTATAGATAGGACTAAGAAAGAACAGAGTTCTTTTTGTATCACTTGACTCGCCCTTTTTTTTATCGATTTCTTTTTCTTAATTTCCCGTTTTTTTTTAATGTTAATGGGAGTAGATTAAATCTATTTATTGAATTTGAGATTGAGAATTACAAAATTTCTTATTCTTTTTGAAGTATCCGATAAGATACTTATTAAGTTAGGTCCTGGGTCTCGTATCAATTGAAAAATATCTCCTTTGTTCAAACACTTCCTAAAAGAAAAATCAAAATTCCATCGTACTAAACTAAGGGCGGGAAGGAAGAAAACGAGTGAATCCACAAATTCCTCATCCTCAAATCACCCCTTCCCGGGGTATTGTAGCAACAAATACATAATTGTAGGAATAAAGTATTGATATAATTCACAGAAGCAAATGGCAACGAGTTAATAAAATAAGAAAAAAGTAGGTAACGTACTTTTTTACATTTTCATTCTAGGATTAAATTAAACAAAAGGATTCGCAAATAAAAGCGCTAATGCCACGACCAGTCCATAAATTGTTAAAGCTTCCATAAAAGCTAGACTAAGTAATAAAGTACCTCGTATTTTTCCTTCTGCTTCTGGTTGTCTCGCAATACCTTCTACGGCTTGGCCTGCAGCAGTACCTTGACCAACTCCAGGTCCAATAGAAGCAAGCCCTACGGCCAATCCAGCAGCAATAACGGAAGCGGCAGAAATCAGTGGATTCATGATGATAGGTTCCTCGCACCAAAAAAAAATGGTTAATGATACAATCAACCAATGAATTATTACTTATTTGATCACAAAAATCTATTGAGTCGAAGTAACTAAAACTTCGAATAAAATAAAAAAAATAATGAAATTAATATAGAAATATAGATAGAGATAACCCCTATATAACTAGTATATATCTAATGTCACATATACATTTGTTTCTTTCATAACGTAAACCGCCTGCATTTTCTTTTTATATTGAATCGGATTCTAGAAGAATTCTTCGAAAAATATACAGGGACTGTGACTGGCCTTATAAACATTCCATATATCTAGTGGTGACCCCCACTAACTCATCCGCCATTTCGTAATATCGTCTATCTTTCCTCCTACAACTCTAGTCGTAATATATATATGTATTTATATCTATTATGTTCCTCAACTAAGAACCAATCTTGAACTATGCATTGCCTCAATTGGGATAAGCTTAAAAATAAAGAATATTTCGAAAACTAATCAATGATGACCCTCCATGGATTCCCCTATATAAGCCGCGGCTAAAGTTGCAAAAATAAGAGCTTGAATACCGCTTGTAAATAATCCAAGAAACATGACAGGTATAGGAACTACTAAAGGTACTAAAGAAACAAGAACAACAACTACTAATTCATCAGCTAATATATTCCCGAAAAGTCGAAAACTAAGAGATAAAGGTTTTGTGAAATCTTCTAGGATGTTAATTGGTAAAAGTATTGGAGTTGGTTGAATGTATTTTCCGAAATAACCCAATCCTTTTTTGGTAAGACCCGCATAAAAATATGCTACTGACGTGAGTAAAGCTAAAGCAACAGTAGTATTTATATCATTTGTGGGGGCGGCTAGCTCCCCATGAGGTAACTGTATGATTTTCCAAGGTAAAAGGGCACCTGACCAATTCGAAACAAAAATAAATAGGAACATAGTTCCAATAAAGGGAACCCAAGGGCCGTATTCTTCTCCAATCTGAGTTTTGCTCAAGTCTCGAATAAATTCAAGGACATATTCGAAGAAATTCTGACCGTCGGTCGGAATGGTTTGTGGATTCCGAACGGATATGATGACTGAACCTAATAAGATAGCAATTACGACCCAAGAAGTGATAAGTACTTGGGCATGAATTTGTAAACCTCCTATTTGCCAATATAAATGTTGGCCTACTTCTACACCTGATATATCGTATAACCCTTTGAGTGTTTTAATGGAACATGGTATAACATTCATATTGTCCTCTGACAGAAATCGAACTGAAAAAAAGAATTATTTTGATTCAACCATCTCTTTCTCGACTCATCTACTTTCATCATTAATCATATAGTTAGGATACCAAGAAATCACATAACATAATATCAATATCCCATTTTATCTCTTTTTAAAAATAAAAGACAAGAATAGTAACCGATCCAATAAATCAAAATAATTAACTAATCTTATTATTATTATTCTTAATCATAACATAATCAACGACTTCTTATATAGCTAGAACGGCCCTCACAAATTGCGGATACCAATTTGTTAAGAATCAATCGGATTGAAGCTATAGCGTCATCGTTGGCTGGAATCGAAATATCTGCGAGATCTGGGTCACAATTTGTATCGATTAAACAAATCGTCGGAATTCCCAAAATGACACATTCTCGAAGAGCTGTATATTCTTCTCGCTGATCAACGATTATTACAATATCGGGCAATTCAGTCATATATTTGATCCCGCCCAGATATGTTTGCAAAGTAGATAATTTTCTCTTCAACATTGCTGCGTCTCTTTTAGAGAGACGGTTGAGTTTCCCCATCTTTTGTTCTGCTCTTAAGTCTCTGAACTTATGAAGTCTCGTTTCCGTAGTGGACCAATTCGTTAACATACCGCCGAGCCATTTTCTATTAACATAATGACATCGAGCCCTTATTGCAGCTGATGCTACTAAATCCGCTGCTTTATTTTTGGTACCAACAATTAAGAAGTTTTTTCCTCGACTTGCTGCATCAAAAACTAAATCGCAGGCTTCCGATAAAAAACGAGCAGTTCTAGTGAGATTTATAATATGAATACCTTTACGCTTTGCAGAGATGTAAGGGGCCATTCTAGGATTCCATTTCTTAGTACCATGACCAAAATGAACTCCTGCTTCCATCATCTCTTCCAAACGGATGTTCCAATATCTTCTTGTCATCTTTCCCACGCTTTCTTTTTTTTTTTTTTTAACAAATAAATAATTGTTCCTACGGAACCTTCTGCCGGGATTGACCGTTGATACACAGCCCAAACCTTTCATTTTTTTTATTACTTAACTTAATTTCTTCATTTTTTTTAGTACCCAATCAATAACTAGTAAAGTAAAAAGAAAAATATCTCCTTAAGAATTATGAATTCGCTTAAATGATTTTTCTGGTGTGTCATAGAAATTGCTTGGGGCGCAAGAACAAAAAAATTCTCTATGGTGTAACAAAATATCTCTCATTTCCAACTCGAATAGATTTTTCTTTTTGATTTCAAAATGAATGTCTTGCCTTGAACGGTGCACTAATTTTTTGAATCCAGTACCGACAGGGATAATCCCCCCCAAAACAACATTTTCTTTCAGACCCTTCAACCAATCAATACGACCCCGTAGAGCAGCTTTTGCCAAAACTCTAGCAGTTTCTTGAAAACTTGCTTCGGATATGAAACTTTGAGTATTCAGAGATGCCCTCGTTATTCCCAATAAAATTGCACGATAACAGATTGCTTCGTCTAAAGCACGCCCTGCTCGTTCCGCTCGCAACAATCCGATTAGTTCTCCAGGTAAAAAAACATTAGACATTCCATCTTCTGAAACCAACACTTTTGATGTTACTTGTCGTACAATAATCTCTATATGTCTATTATGGATCTGTACCCCCTGGGATCGATAAACCTTTTGGATCTTATTAACCAAAGAGATACGACTTTGGGCTATGGTTAACTCAGCTCCAATTAAGAATCCCCAAGGAATTCCAAGAACTCTTGGTATACGCTCGTTCCAACCTTCAACTCTCCTTTCAAGGTTCATCGATATTGAACCAATCGAGCGCACTTCTAAGATTTGTTCCACTTTTGGAAGACCTTGCGTTATGTCACCAGATCGGGATTTTTCATATATAAATGTAACTAATGTATCTCCTTCAGAAAGGGTTTCTCCATAATGTCCATGAACAGTCGCTCCTGGAGTGGCCAAATAAGGCTTAGCTGATCTTATAATTAAAGAGTCAACATGAACAATTAAAATTTGACCAGATTTTTTTATGTGTGGTCCATATTTAAATAGACATATATTTTCACAAATAAATTGTCCAATGCTAATTATTGTGGATGTCTCTTCACAATAATTGTAATGTAGAAAGCACCAATTCAAATGGGATGGATTCAAAATGATGTTATTGCATGGACTGGGATTATAAATCCTCCTATTTTCATCTATTAAACAGTATTTAAGTACTTCAAGTACTTGGAAAGTCTGTTTAAAATTGTCAAGTAGCCAATATTTGTTTAACAAGATCTGATTATGAGTTATTAAATGATAAGATGAATAAAAGTTCACTATTTTAGGTACTATTGTACCTAAGGGGCCCAACAAACCCCTAATTGGAGTTATGGGATTCGATTCTTTTGCCACATTGTTATATTTCGAACCGTTGAATGGACCAACTCGAAAACAATTGAATGATGACAAAATTCTCAAAGATTGGCCTTCCTTATTTCGATTCAACAACGTACCAATAGTTCCTTGATGCTGGGTAACTAATGGAATCTTCACTTTGTAATAAAAAGGATTGATATTGGTGCGATCTAATCCATTATCAGGAATCAATCCCGAACCTGCCGTATCATACCTTTTTCCGGTATAGGAAATAGTAGACTTGACTAATTCAATTCTTATGAAATCACGAATCAGATCATTTGCCCTTACTTCAACAAAGGAAGCATGAACCTCTTCCATAGAACCATTTTTTTCTTGGTCCCAATTCAATACTAAGCAAGTCCGAACTAATTGAATACTTGTGTGATAAATTCCTCGAATTGACTTTCCATTTCCATAAAGGATATAATTGACAACTCTAAGCTGGACATTTTCTTTTTCCTGCAAGAGATCTTGAGGGAAAAGTTTTGCTAAATTTATCCCATCAGCTATTTCATATGTGACTACAGGTCGAACCAAAACAAAATACTTTTTTTTGATAGGTGTGATCCGTTGGACATAGATCCAATTTTTCGATTTTGTTTTTGATTCCTTATAATTTTTTTTTTCTGTTCCTGGTGGTATCAAAATGCCACTGTGTCTGGATATCTTATCTGTCTCTCCGGGAAAATGAATATCTCCAGAAAAGATTTTTAGTTCAATACTTTTTTTTTTTCTCTCCACTCGGACTAATCCACCTACTCGGCTTCTTGTATTTGTATTTAAAGCGAGTTGTGTATCTACTCCAATGATACTATTGTTCCGGACCATTATAGACGAAGATCCGGGTAAGATATGCACCTCTTCGGGAATAAAAAAAAACCGATCCACTTTCATTTGGTATTTCGGACTAAATTCTTTTGCTCCTCGATACTCAATCAAATCTTCTTTTTTTACTATTGAATCCACCTCCGCGGTCCCATATTTAGTAATTCCCGAACTCTTTTTTCTGTATCGTGGATCATCAAAATAAGCAAGAATACTATTTCTACGTAAAATACCATTTATGGGTATTTCAATCGAAATACCAAAAGAGGGTATTAATTCTTTCTCTCGTTCTTGATCGTATTGTAATGGGATGAGAAATCTATTTCTTCGTCTTTTCGCCAAGAAATCAGAATTCTCTTGGAGAATCGAAGGGTATATGAAATTCCAATGACCATTGGATATAATTCGATCAAGTCTTGAATAATCAAGAATTTCCCTATCTTTTTTACGAGTACCAGAAGGATCCAACAATTTATGTCTTACTCGATCCTTAGTGATTGAGAGGTCAGAGCTATATCTTTCGTCGACAGAAAAAGAATGAACATTCATTTGATCTTGATCCTTGTGAAGCGAAAAAGACACTATACTGGATCTGCACGGACCCCCCGCTAATATCCATAAATGACTTGTTTTTGGTAATAGATGAACATTACTATATGTATATTCAGGTGCGTGGTAGACATCAGTACTCCAGTGCATTTCTCCCTCTGATTCAGAATAAATATGTTTTCGAACCCTCTCTTTAAAATGAAAAGTAGACGTTCCGGCACGAATCTCGGCAATCACTTGTTCAGATTCTACATATTGATCATTTTGAACTAAAATAAAACTTTTTGGTGGAATATTCACACTATGTATAATATCTCGACTCTCAATAGTTACATGCAAGTCTATAGAACATAGAAAAGCAGGATGCCCATGACGGGTACGTGTGGGATGAACCAAATACTCATTGAACTTTATTTTTCCATTAGAAGGAGCTCGTACATGTTCGGCAGTACCGCCTGTGAATACTCCACCCGTATGAAAAGTTCTTAATGTTAGTTGAGTCCCCGGTTCCCCAATTGATTGACCCGCAATAATACCTATGGCTTCCCCCAACTCGACCAGGTCACCGTGAGTGGGGCTTCTGCCATAACATAATTGACAGATCCAAGATGTATTCCTGCAAGTAAAAGGGGTTCGAATATATATTGGTTGTGCTCGAAAGGTTATGAATCGATTGGCAAGTCCAATCCCAATATCTTGATTTCGAGCGGCAATGCAT